AACAAACCATGGATAAATCCAAGCGACCTTTTCTTAAATTCAAGCGATCTTTTCGTAGGCGTTTGCCCCCGATTCAATCGGGGGATCGAATTGATTATAGAAACATGAGTTTAATTAGTCGATTTATTAGTGAACAAGGAAAAATATTATCAAGACGTGTGAATAGATTGACCTTGAAACAACAACGATTAATTACTCTTGCTATAAAACAAGCTCGTATTTTATCTTTGTTACCTTTTCTCAATAATGAGAAACAATTTGAAAGAACCGAGTCGACCGCTAGAACTACTGGTTTTAAAGCCCGAAATAAATAGGCTTACTTTTTCTTCACTTGAATCATAATTACAAGAATCTAGATTTGAGTGAATCTAGATTTGAGTATCGTGTCGTAAGAAAAAATGAATCGGAAAAAAAGAAATCTGTTTTTATTGAATTGAACGTGTTCATTCATTTTGACTACTTTAGTATATTTTCTCATACTAATTTCTACTCTACCTTCCCGGAGTTCATTCTCCGGGTAACTCCATTTAAATTATTCTGGTGGATTCTTTCCAATCTACTTCCTTTATGATTTCGTTCGAAATCATATAAAGACAATTCCTATTTGATATAGCTATTTGTGCAAGTATTTTACGGTTAAGAAGCAACTGTCTCTTGTACAGATCGTGTATTAATCTACTATAACTATAGGATACTCCCCTTTCGCGAATTACTGCGTTTATCCTAGTGATCCACAAACGACGAAAATCTCTCTTTTTCCTATCCCTATCCCGATGAGCCGAAACTAAAGCTCTTATTTTCTGTTGAGTAATAGTTCTAGTAAGCCTTGAATGAGCCCCTCGAAAGCTTGATGCAAATAAACGAATTTTTGTTCTACGTCTCCGAGCTATATATCCCCGTTTAATTCTGGTCATTGAATAAATGAAACTTTGACGAATAACTAATTGATTGCCTTTCTTTCAGTTATTCTTTTCCCCCTTCCTAGTCTATTAATAACAAAACGAATTTTTCCAATGTATAAAATCAAAATTCCAATGGCTTTGGCTACTCTAACCTTCCCGACCACGATTTTTTTTTTAGGTATTTCACTGCGAAATAAGACAGAACTAAGAAATTGTATTTTCCTAGGTATCAAAAATATAGTAAATAAAAGAAATAAAAAAAGAAATAGTGGGTTCCTTCGTTTCTATGGTTACTTCTTAAACGGTGAGGTCTTCTCTATACACCGGAGCCTTTACTTTATACTTTAATTTACTATTTAATCAACTAATTGATGTTATTGGGAACTTGTATAGTTCACACGCTTTGGCTCTACCCATGAATTATCCAGTAATAGGTCTTTCACAATCAGATCTACCTATACAGTAACGGTATTTAATTATGAAAGTTTGCTGGGTAGCTGACCCTCTTAGTCCGTTTAAATAAGATTTCCTCCGCTTAATGGATAACCATTTGTTACCAATGGAGAATTTCTTATCATCTTAAATTCAGGTGATTGGATTTACACCAACGGAAACCATAAACTTCATACACAATAGAGGGATATGGTAGAGTTTTTTTTTTTAATAATGGATGGAGTTCCTTTTTCCATCCTATCCCATTCACCGGTACTGATCATTGATACTGTAAAAGTAGTTTTCTTGCTTTTGTGCCAGCTCATGATCTAAACGAGTCGCACATACACCCTAGTACATGTTCCTCGACGCTGAGGGCACCCCCGAAGAGCGGGGGATTTCGTGACATTTCTGATTGGCTGTCTTGTATTTCTAATAAGTTGTTTAATAGTTGGCATGTTGAATCGTATACATAATATGATGGGTTGGTTTAGATTGATCCTAACCGAATGATGGTGAATTACTTCTATTTAATAGAATATTCAATTCGAAGATAAAATCTCAAATCACAGATTTGCGCGAAATCCATGTTATTTTCCTTGAACCGCTACAAAATCAACAATTCCATAAGCTTGGGCTTCTGTTGCTGACATAAAAATATCTCTTTCCATATCTTCGTGTACAACCCAGAAGGGTTTGCCCGTTCTTTCTGCATAAACCCTTGTGAGGGTTTCACGCAGTTTCATCAGTTCTACCGCTTCCATGACAAATTCGCCTACTTGTGCCATATAAAAAGCACTATAAGGTTCATGTATCATTACCCTGATGATATAACAAAATAAAAGCTTCCCCTATCTCGCATGATAAAGCAAAGAGAAAAGAAAGATAAAGAATAGAAAAAAGATAGAATTGAACAACCGTACAGGCATCTTTTGTGCATACGGCTCTACAAGAAAATTTACCCCCCTCCTTTCTATTGAAGAAAGAGAAAATAGAATCTATCAGACTCAGATGGGTAAATAATCAAATTGCCATCCTTCCTTTCGGAGGAGTTCAAAAATACTATGATGGCTCCGTTGCTTTATATGTTTATTTTTTATTTTTTTTGTCTGTGATTCAGCAATCCCAAAGTTTCTTTTTAATCCGATCAAATAAGGAAAAAATAT